GAAGTTTGGAAATAGAACAATCCCTTCTGTCGTGTATCCCCGATTAATGCAGCCTCGGATGCTTCAATTTTCGAGTCGATTCTAGTATTGAGCGAAAGGTTACACCTATAGGTTCTGTATTACAGGTCAATCCGACTCCACTAATACCAATAGGGGGCATAGGGGAAGAAGCACTACACTTCGGAATCAACAACACGAAAACTTTGTTATAAATTACTCCCTTTCCTTATCTAGATTGGGACGAACAAGAATGGTTGGGACAGCAAAAATCCATCTCGTTTGTACTTTGGATACCCGTATAACCATCGAAGACTGTTGAAGTGACTAATTCCTGGAAATTAAAAGGCGTTAGGGACAAAGAAATTGTTGGAGTTACCGCTTCTTTTCTATCTAGTACCAACCGTTTGCTGGTAAGAAAAGATCTTTTGCAGGAAGGTTGGCTAGAGATTTCTTGCAAAAACACTAGCCCCGCTCGGTTCAGAATGAGAATCTTTCAATCTTTTTTTTTTTTATTCTATGTATTATTCTCATTATGCACAATCAAGGGAGGAGCCGTATGAGATGAAAATCTCACGTATGGTTCTGGAACGGAGATTTTTTAAATCGAATGACGACCGTAACGGATGTCGGCTCAATCCGAAGGAAATTATGCGGAAGCTTTACAGAATTATTATGAAGCTATGCGGCTAGAAATCGATCCTTATGATCGAAGTTATATACTCTATAATATAGGCCTTATCCACACAAGTAACGGAGAACATACAAAAGCTTTGGAATATTATTTTCGGGCACTCGAACGAAATCCGTTCTTACCGCAAGCTTTTAATAATATGGCCGTGATCTGTCATTACGTGCGACTCTCTCTACTATAGAAAGAAAAGAAAGATAAAATCCGCTATTAAATACTAGAAACAAATAGGCTTTCTACATATGAATCGTCCAAAACAACGATTTTTATCAGCTGTAGCAAAGAAAAAAACTTCATAGAAGTCAAAATATGAAGAAAAAGATATGCCTAGATACTTTATTCTATGGATAAAGGATCTAATTGATAGAGGAAGCACCGTAAAGATCAATTAACGAGGTTTTGGGCCGATACAATAAAAACTGCTTACTTATGTTAATATGAAATAAGGTTAGGAATCCACTTATGTAATAGAGTCGATCCACTAAGGTATTGAGCAGCGGTGTAGCATCAGATCCCAAAGATAGTAAGTCTTTTCTTTCGAAAGGCTTTTTCAAAGATTCTATATAAATTTCGATATGAAACCGAGATAGTTACCTTTGCAGAAAATTCTAACGATAGGGGAAATACCTATGCTTTACTCTTCTGAAGGTGGGAGAAAAGATAAAACGAAACTTGATTATTAATATTAATCCAAATTCAAGTTTGAAACTCATGTAATTAACCTACTTTTTCTTTTTTTGGTTAACCCGAAACGAAACCGGGATGGATCTATGAGAAATCTCATTCAATTAGATATAAGATATCCGCGGTATGGTATATAAAAACTAAAACAGGGCGCCGAAAGAAAAAAGGGACTGCTGAGCCGTATGAGGTAGGAAACTCTCAAGTACGGTTCTAAGGGAAGGAATTTACCCGCCTATTCCGACCGGGGAGAACAGGCCATTCAACAGGGAGATTCTGAAATTGCGGAGGCTTGGTTCGATCAAGCCGCTGAGTATTGGAAACAAGCTATAGCACTTACTCCTGGTAATTATATTGAAGCGCATAATTGGTTGAAGATCACGAGGCGTTTCGAATAAGAGCACTAAATACTATAGACACTATAGAATATTATATTATTATGATTTAGAATTTTTTTCTATTTGTTATAATTTGTTTGTTGACCTTATTCCATTAAATAACATGGAGCACTCCTCTGGGAAGAATCAATCAAATAATTTCATTATATCCCCTCTAAGCTCGTTCTTCCGGTATTTCGTAGGGACAACAGTAGAGAATTTTTTTTCTGCTATTAAAATAAAACGAAAACTAATAAAAGAGATCCTCGAATGACTCAATATAGATACCAGTATGTCTCTTAGTAATAACTACTCGCGCGATTGGGAAGAGATTAATATAATATGTAAGACATGAAATTTTAAGTCATTCGATTTATGAATACACTCGATTGCACAAAAATGGTTTTTGCGTCAATTCAAAACCTAAGAAGGTCCGTTGAGCGCCTCGCGGCTATGTCATAATAGATCCGAACACTTGCCCCGGAGCGACTTCCAGATCATAATTGCTCTAGTGAATAACTAAAGAAAAAAATATAGGGGAGATAAAATAATTCGAATCTCTCGTAGGTTCGCCAATTTCTTGGCTGTTGGCAGGTCTCTTTATATGTGTTGTCCGGAAAGAGGAGGACTCAATGATTATTCGTTCGCCGGAACCAGAAGTCAAAATTTTGGTAGATAGGGATCCCATAAAAACTTCTTTCGAGCAATGGGCCAGACCCGGCCATTTCTCAAGAACAATAGCTAAGGGCCCCGA